TCAAATTGCTAAAGTAAAAATTAATCAAATACTTTTCGGAAATTATCATTATCAGGAGCAAGGGTACATCTTTTTCTTAAAAAGTCAAATCGTATCTATCATCTACCGGATTGCTTTACATTTGAATTTGACTTAGAGATCTTATGTACAAAGACATGTGGCCATTAACTACATATGTATCTGATCATATAGCATATATGTATTACATTTATGTATTAAAATACAGAGCTCAACAAGGAGGATTTTCAATGCGAGATCTAAAAACATATCTCTCTGTGGCACCGGTATTAAGTACTCTATGGTTCGGATCTTTAGCAGGCCTATTGATAGAAATCAATCGTTTTTTCCCGGATGCGTTGACATTCCCCTTTTTTTCTTTTTAGTTATTGACATGGGAGGGGGGTAAGGAAGATTAGGGAGAGAATTCACTATCTGTGACTAATCCTTCTTCCCCTCCTTTCTCTTTTTTATTCACAAATAAAAAAGTGGATTCACTTTCAATCAAAAAAAAGTGGGAATGAAAAGATCGGTTTAGGGCAACGGTCTCATACAAGATACTTAATTGAAATATTCTACTGGGATTCGAAATCTATTTATAAATATTTGGATTCCTTTTTTGATTCCTTAGAGTTTATTTACTATTTCTTTATTACTTACAACGAAATCTTTTTTCTTGTATTTTGTATTATAAATTCCTTTTTGTCCTTTCTCTTCGCTTCCGGTCGAAAATATAAGAGTAATAACAAATACAAAGGAGGTTCATGGCCAAGGGTAAAGATGTTCGAGTTAGAGTTATTTTGGAATGTACTAGTTGTGTTCGAAAGAATCTTAATAAAAAATCAAGGGGTATTTCCAGATATATTACTCAAAAGAATCGACACAATACGCCTAGTCGATTGGAATTAAGAAAATTTTGTCCCTATTGTCATAAACATACAATTCATGGAGAAATTAAAAAATAAATCAAATAGAACCAAGGCTTATCTATGAAAGAACAAGACAAAAGAACATACATTCTTGATAGAGATTTCTATATCTAGATATAATTGATATATTATACATATATTTATATTAGATATATGTTATCTCTAATTAATAGATCTAGATATCCATAGAAATAGAATATAGATTATTAGATATCTTTATCTATAAATAATTTAAATTAGATAAAAATCAAAAAATTGAATATTTAGTCGAAAGATAAATAATAAAAAGATTATTATTCTATATATTATATAGATAGATAGAAATAGAAAATATCTTCTAAATAAACCCTGTATGTAAGTTAATATATACAATATAAATAAAAAAAAAATCCTATTCGGTAAAAAAAAGAATTCGAATTAATAAAAATGAATCATAACATAATAAATAGGATTTGCGTTACGTTATAAGTATAATTAGCATATTCGAATTCTATGTATTAGAAAGACAAATCAATATAATATAAAATAAAGAATAAAAAAGAAACTAAAAAACCATGGATAAATCCAAGCGACCCTTTCTTAAATCTAAGCGATCATTTCGCAGACGTTTGCCCCCGATTGGATCGGGGGATCAAATTGATTATAGAAACATGAGTTTAATTAGTCGATTTATTAGTGAACAAGGAAAAATATTATCTAGGCGAGTGAATAGATTGACCTTGAAACAACAACGATTAATTACTATTGCTATAAAACAAGCTCGTATTTTATCTTTGTTACCTTTTCTTAATAACGAAAAACAATTTGAAAGAGCCGAGTCGATCGCTAGAACTACAGGTTTTAGAACCAAAATGAAATAGGCTTACTCTTTATTCAATTGAATCCAAATTTGAATCGGAACTCCAACCCAGATGGATGTTTTTTTCGAAATCGCAAAATCCTAGAATCCTGTCGTGTTGTAAAAAAAAATCATGGAGAATCAATATTTTTTTTATTCAATTAATGAATTCAACGGGTTCTGACTAAATTCTCGTATTTTATTAGACTATTTTCTACTTTATATTCCCGGAGTTCATTCTCCGGGGAACTTTTTTAATTTAAATCATTTCGGGGGATTCTTTCCAATCTTCTTTTTTTAGGATCTCATTGGAAATCATATGAAGACATTTATTATTTAATATAGCTATTTGTGCAAGTATTTTACGATTAAGAAGCAACTTTCTCTTGTACAGATCATTTATAAATATACTATACTTATAGTATATACCCTTTTCGCGAATTACTGCGTTTATCCGAGTGATCCACAAACGACGAAAATCTCGCTTTTGCCGATTTCTATCCCGATGAGCCGAAACCAAAGCTCTTATTTTCTGTTGAACAATAGTTCGAGTAAGTCTTGAATGAGCCCCCTGAAAGCTTGATGCAAATAAACGAATTTTTTTTCTACGTCTTCGAGCTATATATCCGCGTTTAACTCTGGTCATTTAATAAATTAAACTTTTATGAATAACTAATCGATTTTTTTTTGAGTTATTCTTTTCTCCGTTCCTGGTCTATGAATAACAAAACTTATTTTTCCAATGTATAAAAAAAAATTCCAATGGCTTTTGCTACTATAACCTTCCTGGCCACAATTTTTTCTTTTTCTAGGCTCAAAACGAAAAATTTCATTGATATTAGGTATCAGATGAATAAATAGTGGGTTCCTTCGTTTCTATGGTTACTTATTAAACGGTGAGGTCCTCTCTATACACCGGAGCTCTTTACTTCATTTGGTCAATCTTATTGGTAACTTGTACAGTTCAAACTCTTTGGCTCTACCCATGAATTATCTAGTAATAGGTCTTTCACAATGAGATCTTCCTATACAGTAACGGTATTTCATTTTGAAGGTTAGCTCTGGATAGCTGACCCTGTTAGTCCGTTTTGTTTTGCAAGAATGGGAGCATAATATTTTTGTTTGACAAAGAAATAGGATTTATCCCGCTTAATGGATAACATTTGCTACCAATGGGATATTGCTTCTTATCTTAAATGGAGCTGATTGGATTTACACCAAGAGAAACCATAAATTTCATACCCAATAGCCAATAAATGATAGATTTTTTTTAGATAGTGATTGGAGTTCTTCCATTTTATCTTATTCATTGGGTATTGATTATTGAGACTGAAAAATTATTTGTTTTTTGTTCCAGCTCATAATCTGAACGAGTCACACATACACCCTAGTACATGTTCCTCGACGCTGAGGACACCCCCGCAGGGCGGGGGATTTCGTTACATTTCGGATTGGCTGTCTTGCGTTTCTAATAAGTTGTTTAATAGTTGGCATGCTGAATTATTTATTACATAATGGACTGGTTTAGATCAATCCTAACCAGATGATTATGAATCATATCGAATTAATTTAATATTTTTTAGAATATGAAACCCAGTATAAGAAAAAAAACTCTCAACTTAAATCGTAGATTTAACCATTTTCATTGTTATTCAACCGCTACAAGATCGACAATTCCATGAGCTTGGGCTTCTGTTGCTGACATGAAAATATCCCTTTCCATATCTTCGGATACAACCCATAAAGGTTTGCCCGTTCTTTGTACATAAACCCTTGTGAGGGTTTCGCGTAGTTTCAATAGTTCTTCCGCTTCCAGGACAAATTCTCCTGTTTGTGCCTCATAAAAAGAACTAGCAGGTTGATGAATCATTACCCTGATGTATAGAACATAAAAACGATTCTTTTCTCTTCGCCTCATTATGCATGCGAGAGAAAAGCAAAAGAAAAAAGGATATAATTGAGCAACCGTACGTGCATATCATATTTTGCGCATTGCATACGGCTCTACAATGGGATTTACTTTTCTCTTCCATTTAGGTAAGAGCAAAGTAGGATCGATCAGATCCAGATTAAGTAAATTATCCAATTACCATCCTTCTTTTTTTGTAGGAATTAAAAAATACTATGATGGCTCCGTTGCTTTATCTATTAATCTCGTATGTAATTCAGCAATCCCAAAGTTTCTTTTTGATCCGAAAATAAAGAAGAAAAAAGAATTTTGTTTTATTCTTTCAAACATAAATTGAAAAGGAAGAGCCTTTTGGTATGAAAACAAAAAGTTTGTGACGCTAAAACGGACTCCTGATAAATCAAATCAGAAATACCCTTTAATCTCATACTACTCTCTCGATATATAATCTAATTTTTATAAAAAAAAATACAAAATTTTATCATATCGAATTCAAAGTGCCATGCTATTATTACTTAATATTTATTTCATATTTTATATGGCGAAGCGAAGGCATAGTCTTATTTTTTTTTCTCAAATAAAAAACTCATTGGCGCCAAGCGTGAGGGAATGCTAAACGTTTGGTAATTTCTCCTCCGACCAGAATAAAAGATCCCATTGAAGCGGCTAATCCCATGCATATTGTATGTACATCGGGTCGCACAAATTGCATAGTATCATAAATAGCTACTCCAGGTATTACCCATCCGCCAGGAGAATTGATAAACAAATATAAATCCTCGGTATCATCCTCGATACTGAGATATACCATAAGACCAATAAGTTGATTTGAGATCTCGCTATCAACCTCTTGGCCTAAAAAAAGTAATCTTTCTCGATAAAGTCGGTTGATTAGGGTGAATTTTTATCCCTTAAGAACCGTACATGCATCTTTTGATGCATACGGTTCAAAATCAAATGTTAAAATGAAAAAAATCAATGTGTAGATTCCGGCCCTCTTTCTTTTTTCATAGCAGTTCTTTCTATTTATAATTTTTAATGATAATGAAAGGGCTTTTTATTCTATTTTAAAATTCTAGTAATAATAAATAGTATAATAAAAAAAAATTCACTAAACTTATCGAACTAACTTCTCATTGATGTAGTTTTTCATCGAGATAAAATCCAAATCTCGAGGTCATTTTCTTGTTCTTGAATGGGCCTATTTAATTCTTTTAGGTTTCTGCTCTACTCCGGGTAAAAATCGGACCGATTTCGATTTGTACATATAGGACAAATACTTATAATACCACCTTTTTACTCTTGAATTCATTGCACGTTTTTCAGCTAAATTTAGTATTTAACGTATTTATCATCTTTTTTTATTGGAATGATTCAGGTTTAGATCTTTACTTATATCTATTCTCTTTATAATTTCAATAGTAATAATAAAGAAAATCATTGATATATTTATTATTAATTGGGATTTTTAAAAACGGAGCCTGGATACTTCAATTTATTGGTCCAACCAAGCCAACCATAAATTATTCTAATTTAGAATATGAATTCCCCTAAAATTCAAAAATGAATCTGATTGCACTTCACGCTCCAAATTTTTCATGATTCAATCTATCTTTTTTGGGCGAAGGGAAGGATATCTCGATCGGGAGAGAGAACGGGGAAATCCCATATGACCCAATCGATCTGACAAGTCGCACTATACGTCAACCCAAGATGCATCTTCCTCTCCAGGACTTCGGAAGGGTACTTTTGGAACACCAATAGGCATTAACTAAAATAAAAAATAATTAAGTACTCTATTTTACTTTGATGTGGAAACGTAATAAAGAATTAATAAAGAATGGGGTTATTGTCTTCATAATATCAACTTTTATGAGATTTTTTGAATCGATTCGAAAAGTTCATAAAAGGAGACAAAATGAATAAAAGAAAATTTTTACGAATATAGCTTTCCAATGATGAACAAGTATGAAGGCCTTCACTCATATAAAATAGTATCAACCTCCCCATTGCGTATTGGTACTTATCGGGTATAGAATAGATTTGCTTCTCTTTCTTCCTACAAATATAAATTTTCCATTATTACCAACAGAATAGAATTCAGATTAATCATTGTTCCGTGGGTTATTTCGGAACAAAGGTTCATTCCATAGCCAGAATTTTTTCCAATGCAATAAAGTTACATAGTGTCTATTTTTCTTTGATAAAGGGGTATTTACATGGGTTTGCCTTGGTATCGTGTTCATACTGTTGTATTGAATGATCCTGGTCGGTTGATTTCTGTCCATATAATGCATACAGCTTTGGTTGCTGGTTGGGCCGGTTCGATGGCTCTATATGAGTTAGCAGTTTTTGATCCCTCTGATCCCGTTCTTGATCCAATGTGGAGACAGGGTATGTTTGTTATACCTTTCATGACTCGTTTAGGAATAACCAATTCATGGGGCGGTTGGAGTATTACAGGAGGGACTATAACAGATCCTGGTATTTGGAGTTACGAAGGTGTAGCCGGAGCACATATTGTGTTTTCTGGTTTGTGCTTTTTGGCAGCTATTTGGCATTGGGTTTATTGGGACTTAGAAATCTTTTCTGATGAACGTACCGGAAAACCTTCTTTGGATTTGCCTAAGATTTTTGGAATTCATCTATTTCTTTCTGGGGTAGCTTGTTTTGGTTTTGGCGCGTTTCATGTAACAGGCTTGTATGGTCCTGGAATATGGGTGTCCGATCCTTATGGATTAACCGGAAAAGTACAATCTGTAAATCCAGCATGGGGTGTAGAAGGTTTTGATCCTTTTGTTCCGGGAGGAATCGCCTCTCATCATATTGCAGCAGGGACATTGGGTATATTAGCAGGCCTATTCCATCTTAGTGTCCGTCCGCCCCAACGTCTATATAAAGGCTTACGTATGGGTAATATTGAAACTGTCCTTTCCAGCAGTATCGCTGCTGTCTTTTTTGCAGCTTTTGTTGTTGCCGGAACTATGTGGTATGGTTCCGCAACTACCCCGATCGAATTATTTGGTCCCACTCGTTATCAATGGGATCAGGGATACTTTCAGCAAGAAATATATCGAAGAGTTAGTGCTGGCCTAGGCGAAAATCAAAGTTTATCAGAAGCTTGGGCTAAAATTCCTGAAAAATTAGCGTTTTATGATTATATTGGGAATAATCCGGCAAAAGGAGGATTATTCAGAGCGGGTTCAATGGATAACGGAGATGGAATAGCTGTTGGATGGTTAGGACACCCTATATTTCGAGATAAAGAAGGGCGCGAACTCTTTGTACGTCGTATGCCTACCTTTTTTGAAACATTTCCTGTTGTTTTGATAGATGGAGACGGAATTGTTCGAGCCGACGTTCCTTTTAGAAGAGCTGAATCAAAGTATAGCGTGGAACAAGTAGGTGTAACTGTTGAGTTCTATGGTGGCGAACTCAATGGGGTCAGTTATAGTGATCCTGCTACTGTGAAAAAATATGCTAGACGTGCTCAATTGGGTGAAATTTTTGAATTAGATCGTGCTACTTTGAAATCGGATGGTGTTTTTCGTAGTAGTCCAAGGGGTTGGTTTACTTTTGGACATGCTTCCTTTGCCCTACTCTTCTTCTTCGGACACATCTGGCATGGATCTAGAACCTTGTTCAGAGATGTTTTTGCCGGTATTGACCCAGATTTGGATGCTCAAGTAGAATTTGGAGCATTCCAAAAACTTGGAGATCCAACTACAAGAAGACAAACAGTCTGATACTGATACAACATTGCTTTCGTATTTTTCGCCTTTTTTTCATTTTTGAATTTGACCGTGGATACCTGATCAATTTTGATTTGAATCAGTGCCTTTTTTTTTTATTGGGTAGATAATCTCATATAAACAGGTATGGAAGCTATAATTGTAAACCACGACGAATATATGGAAGCATTGGTTTATACATTTCTATTAGTCTCAACTCTAGGGATAATCTTTTTCGCTATTTTTTTTCGAGAACCGCCGAAAGTTCCAACTAAAAAGATGAAATGATTTTTCATTATCTCCATTGAATTGAAGTAATGAGCCTGCCAATATTGATAGGCTCATTACTTTAACTAATCCCCGTGTTCTTCGAATGGGTCTCTTAGTTGTTGAGAGGGTTGCCCAAAAGCGGTATACAAAGCGTACCCAGTAAAACTTATAAGTAAACCAGATATAAAGATGGCAACTAAAGTTGCAGTTTCCATTATTCTTATATAATTTCAAGACCACAATGGATCTCTTATAAGATCGTTTATTTACAACGGAATGGTATACAAAGTCAACAGATCTCAATGAATACAATCGGATTTATGGCTACACAAACCGTTGAGGGTAGTTCTAGATCTCGTCCACGACAAACTACTGTAGGGGCTTTATTGAAACCATTGAATTCAGAATATGGTAAAGTAGCTCCTGGATGGGGAACTACCCCTTTAATGGGTGTCGCAATGGCTTTATTTGCAATATTCCTATCTATTATTTTGGAGATTTATAATTCTTCCGTTTTACTGGATGGAATTGCAATGAATTAGATTCACAAGAACCACAAAGTTCTAGACAAAGTGAATTTTTATAGGGATCCCATTTTTTTCTAATTTCTTATTTAGTATTGGTAGTTCGATCGTGGAATTTATTTCTTTCTGTATTTCCGGAATATGAGTGTGTGACTTGTTAGAATGGATCCTATTGATAATACAGAGAATGAGTCTGTCATCTTATCTTGATAAAGATGGTTCTACCTCGTCAGATATTCATTCTGATATCTGGAACACGAAATATATGAAATAGATCAAGAAATATTTTAACTATGATTCATACTTAATATTTAGACCTCGTGGCCGGATTCCAAAAATATTTAAATTTTTCACTTATGCTTAGTATTTTGATTTGACCAAATGAAAAATTTTTTCGCATTTTTTGTTATTATACCTAGTGATTGAATAAGTGATGATCCGATAGTTCTTACTCAGGAAATTGGGCTTAGCTTGGCTATTTTATTTAATCATCGTGGTTCTAGTATGAATCTGGGGTTTCAATTAATTAATAGGGTCTTAACAAGAGAAATTCCTATAAATCATAAAAAAAAAAGAGTCAAAGTTGTATTACACTACACACAAAGAAAAAGCAAAGTAAAAATAGGGAAAGAGAAGATTCAAGAGGCCTGTAGTAACAATCAACATCAAGAAGAATGAGCCGACTTGATATTTTGGCATTATCACCACAAAAGAAGAACTTTCGGGTTTTTATTTCTTTGTATCTTCCGAGAAGATTCATTGGGTGTTTCTGCTTGAGCTGTAGGAGATGAAATTCTCATATACAGTTCTTCGAGGGGGAGTTTCCATGGTTTACCTATCTCAATAAAGTATATGATTGGTTTGAAGAACGTCTCGAGATTCAGGCGATTGCAGATGATATAACTAGTAAATACGTTCCTCCTCATGTCAACATATTTTATTGTCTCGGGGGAATTACCCTTACTTGTTTTTTAGTACAAGTAGCTACGGGGTTTGCTATGACTTTTTATTATCGTCCGACCGTTACTGAGGCTTTTGCTTCTGTTCAATACATAATGACTGAAGCTAACTTTGGTTGGTTAATTCGATCAGTTCATCGTTGGTCGGCAAGTATGATGGTTCTAATGATGATCCTGCATGTATTTCGTGTGTATCTCACTGGTGGCTTTAAAAAACCTCGCGAATTGACTTGGGTTACAGGTGTAGTACTGGGTGTATTAACCGCGTCTTTTGGTGTAACTGGTTATTCCTTACCTTGGGACCAAATTGGTTATTGGGCAGTCAAAATTGTAACAGGCGTTCCTGAAGCTATTCCTGTAATAGGATCTCCTTTGGTTGAATTATTACGTGGAAGTGCTAGTGTGGGACAATCCACTTTGACTCGTTTTTATAGTTTACATACTTTTGTATTGCCTCTTCTTACTGCCGTATTTATGTTAATGCATTTCCTAATGATCCGTAAACAGGGTATTTCGGGTCCTTTATAGAGAAGATAGATCATAGATATTTGTAATCCATCATTTTATCACTTGGGGAAGGAACAATCGCATTTCATTGCTACAAGTATGGATTATTGAAAAGAATAAGACATGTATTTGGACATTTTCCTTTAACTACAAAATAGTGAAGTTAGTTATTTCACATAACAGGACTAGTTGAAGGGAATTATCCGAAAATCAAATGGATTATGGGAGTGTGTGACTTGAACTATTGATTAGGCTATGCAGATCCTGTCTCTTTCTGCCACATTGAAATTCACAATCCAATGTGTCTTTGTTCCAACCGCTGTATAAGCCCTATAC